GAGACTTTGGCTTAATTGGTAAAGCATGTGCCTTTTAATCACTATTATATGGGTTCAAATCCCATAGGTCTTATATTAGTAAGCGGCTATAAGTTAATGGTAAACCCGACGTCTTCCAAACGTTTTATGTCGATTCGAATTCGGCTAGCCGCAAAATAAAGAAGGGTTAGTCACTTAATTGGTAAAGGACTTTCTTGTCACGAAAGTAGATGTCGGTTCGAACCCGATCTGGCCCGTGTTTATTCTTCAATATGTTTTTATTTATAGTATAAAAAAGATTTTTTATTATGCTATCATTGAAAGGAAAAGTTGCCATTGGTAAGGCGAGATATTTGCTAAATATTGTGTATTAACACCTGGATGTTCAATTCATCTCTTTTCCGATAAAAAAACTAATTTTCGTGAGTTTTTAAAAGAGCATAGTTTAATTGGCAAAACAAGAAGCTTCAGACTTCATGTTCTCAGTTCAAGTCTGAGTACTCTTGTAATATATTTTATTTTATTTTAGTTTTGCATCAGGTTCTTTAACTTAATTGGTAAAGTGCGTTTTTGATAAGGATGTTATTCAAGTTCAATTCTTGAAAGAATCAAAACATAATACTATATAAATTGTATGTTTAAAGTAAAAGAGAATTGGCCGAGTGGTTTAAGGCGGTAAATTTGAGCTTTATTTGGTTTTATAAATCACATCCGTTCGAATCGGATATTCTCTGTATTGTTAGTATAAATTTTATTAGTATAAACGGGTTAGAGCCAGGTTGGTTAGGCGTCTCATTTGGGTTGAGGAATTGTTATGTTCGAATCATAATAACCCGAAAATACGAAAGTTAGTACAACATGTACTAAATTGGTATTAGTAATATAATGTAATCGATATAGATTTAATGTTTATCTACTATAAATTGTAGTATAAGCAAGTATATAAAGAAACTATTAGGAATACCTTGCTATATATTAAAGAGAGTAATATTTTAAATTGTGTATTTTACCAAACACATGAACTCTTAGATAAATTCAGTAATAAACGAAGTGAATTGAAACATCTTAGTAGCTTTAGGAAAAGAAATCAAACGAGATTCTACAATTAGTGTGAATTAAAGTAGAAGAGCCTAGAGTATTAAAAGGAGATAAGGGATAACTAAATCTCTGTTAATACTTTAAATAAGTAGAACGGGCTATAAACCTGTTTGAATGTTAAGGGGAACCTTCCTCTAAGGCTAAATATAATATATAAGCGACAGCGTATAGTTCTGTGAAGGAAAGGTTTGAATTAGTAGTTTTATAAGCAGCTCAAGCAAAGTTTAAATACATAGTGAGAGCGTACCTTTTGCATAATGGGTCAGTAAGTTAATGTTAGATGCGAGCAGCAATGCCTAGATAAACCAATTATGAAATAATGAATTAGTATCTAAAATTAGACCCGAAGCCTGGTGATCTTACCATAGTCAGGGTTATAAAAGCCCGAACGGGTTATCGTTGTAAAGATATCCGATGAACTGTGGTAAGTTAGTGAAAGACAAAACTGACCAGGATAGCTGGTTTTCTGCGAAACCTATAGAAGTAGGTAATTTAAGTTACATCATAGCAGGTACAGAACTGTGATCTCAGGCAACTTTAATAGATAATATATTTATTTGTGTTATTTATTATTTTTGTATATATCGGGGGATCGTGAAGATTTTATCGGTGAGTATTCGCACTCGGAAGGGCAATGATGAATATTAAATAATCAGACATAGTACGCTAAGGTTGTATGTCTAAAGGGAAACAGCCCAGAACAAGAGTTAAGGTTCCAAAATTAATATTAAGTGAAATTAAGGAAGTTTCTATCTAATACGACTAGGAAATAGGCTTAGAAGCGGCCATTTTTTGAAGACCTCGTAACAGAGCACTGGTTCAGTAAATAGTTTACTATTTACATTGATAGTGGCACCGAAAATTTAACGGATCTAAATAATATACCGACACCTTGTCCATATTAAAACATAATACAGAATATTATATAATATGGGGTAGCGGAACGTTGGGTAAATTTTAGACTATTTCTTAAAAAGATTTAGGAATAAATGACCCAAGTGACAATGCTGACATGAGTAACGAAAAAGGGGGTATACCCCCCTCGCCTAAAGCTTATGGATTTTTTAAAGTAACGGCCTCTAAGTTTATAAACCTAAAGGATTAAACGATGAGAAAATCTTGTCTACAAAGTAACAACCTTTTATAAGAAAAAGTTAATAATTTTTTCTTAAGTGAATAAGGTTCTGGAAAAACAGTAAAAACCTTTAATAGTAAATATCTTAAAAATATTAATTATAAAGGCGACATAATAACCGTACCTAGAGTCTACCACAAGTAAGCAAGTAGAGTATACGAAGGCGTTTGAGTGAACAATCATTAAGGAACTCGGCAAACTAACTACCGTAACTTAGGGATAAGGAGAGCCATTCCTCCTGATTAATATCAGGTAAAGAATAGGAAGCATGGAATAGTGTTGTACGACTGTTTAATTAAAACAAAGCACTCTGCAGTAAGATAATAAATCAAAGTATTGAGTGTGATTTCTGCCCGATGTCGGCTGGTTAACGGATTTGTTAAGTTGACTAATATAAGCTTGACTTTGAAGGAAACCCCGATCAATGGCGGCCTTATTTTGAGGGTCCTAAGGTAGCGGAATACCCTGGCCGTTAAATGCGGTCTTGCATGAATGATTTAACGATACAACAGCTGTCTCAATGATTGGCTCAGTGAAATTGGAATAACTGTGCAGATACAGTTTACCTCTAGTTAGACGAGAAGACCCTATGCAGCTTTACTGTTGCTAGTTATTGGATATGATTGAATTAATTTTAGTAGTATAAGGTAATTGGTTAGATATAATTGAAATACCTTTATTTTGTTTGTCATATTGATAGATTTAATCTATTTTCTTATTTAAAGATAGGAAATTACCCCTACTATGTTAGGGGAACAATGGCTAGGAGGCAGTTTATGCGGGGCACAGATCCCATAAAAAGTACCTGGGTGTATCCAAAGTTAATTTTGTAAAATTGACATGACTTACTTCTAAATATATTATTTGGAAATAAGTTTTCATGACTAACAATACATTATATATATAATGTATTTATTTTTAGTTTGTTATTTGGTATAGCTTATGCTATAACTAATCCAGCTATTTATCTATTAAGTTAGAAATATTTTTTTATCCAAGTAAGATTTTATCTATATGGAAAATAGATGTAATTAAAACATTGAAGTAGATATCTTTCCAATGTTTTTTAATTTTTTTATTAGGTGTATTTGGTGAAACCAAACTACAAATTGCTAATAAGATAATTATGTTTATTACTTGTCAAGTTTAATGGCTTAATCTTGCTTTACTGTTTGACTTACACGTCTATCAGTCGCGTAAGCGGGGCATATGATCACAAGATGCAGAAAGGAAAGGTCTTGGATTTATGAAAAAGCTACGCTAGGGATGTTAGTCCTCCAATGTTTAAGTCTACTAATATTTAATATAGACTTAAACTCATTGGCAATTTATTGGGTTAATTTCAAGAATAACTTTGTCTGAGGACTTAGTATACTTGAAGCGAACTTTACTTTAGCATAATTACCTTGATAAGGTATTAAAAGTAAAACCGTTCAACGACTAGAAAGTGAGTTATGCTAACAATAATCTTTCTAATAATGCCCAACTTTCTTAATATATAGTTATATTATTGCAATTTTTTTTTTATATTGCTTAACCTTAGTTAATATTAATTTATTAATGAAATAGTCTTTACTTTAGCTGAGTTCTTTAGAATATTTAGATTAAAGTAAAGCTTATTACCACTGTATTATGTTGGTATAAATAATAAAAATAATAACCATGAAAAATAATAACCAAAAAACTGAAATGTTGAAACCGCTTATATTCAACAAAAAAATAAATCTTAAACATAAAATTATACCTTTAGATGTTATTTCTAATACTATAGGTCCTACTCGTGTTTTTCCTACTGCTACTAAAGAATGATTTAATTCTGTGTATGCTTATAACCAGAATTTTATCAAAAATTTATCTATTGCAGATAAAACTTTAAGTCAGTTAGTTAAAAGTTATTTTAATTTGTATTTTAATAAGAAAGTATTAAAAAGTAGTAAAATAGCTTTAAGATTTAGAAGATTATCTCTAAATAAGATATTGATAAGTAAAGCAGAATTAAAACACACAAGTTCTAAAGTAACAGTAACCTTATATACATATAATGCTGAAAAAATTTTTTTAACTTTAAAATTGAAAAATTTAATAAAAGCTTATTTTACCTCTAAACTTAAAAATCTTGATGTTGATCCATCTTTAATAAATTTATTACATGATATAAATGTATATAAAAAAGGAATTTCTCTTGTAGATTATTTAGAAGAGTTAAAATCTAATTTAAAGTCAAACTTAGACTTAAAAGTAGACCCTTATATGGAATCATATTTAGATATTTTAGATGAAATGATAATTTTAAGTAAAAATGATAAAACAGCTAATAAAAAACTGGACCAAATTTATACAGAGTCCTTAAGAAAAAATTTTTTAAGTAAAGAAATTAAAGAGATTGCTACATATAAACTTTTACTTAACTTAAATAAATCTAAATTTGAGGATGAGTTTATAATAAAATTAAAAGGAATAATAGGTAAACTATATAATAAAGAAGTAGAATTTAATATTGTAAATTTAAAAACTTTGTATTTCAATAGTGATATTTTTACAGAAGTAATATCTACAAAATTAAAAAATAGAAAAAATAACCTATTAAATGTCTTAAAATCTTCCTTATATTTAGTTAAATTACCTAGAGTTAATAAAATAAAAGAAAATAGTGTAAAAGTAGATAAATTTTGCTTAGATCACCTTAAGAATTTACACATTAATTCTAGTATAAATAAATATAACACGGATAAGGATACCTTAGATCAATTATTATTAGATATATTACCTTCTTCAACGTTTATGTTAGGTGATAATGATAAAACGGCTTTAACAGCTTTTAATGAAAATTATACTAATACTTATAATCCGTTAGATATTGTAATTGATTCTTTGAAAAATAAGGATATGGCGGGTGTAAGATTAGAAGCTAAAGGTAGATTAAGTAAACGTTCTGCTGCCTCTAGATCTGTATTTAAGGTAAAATGAAAAGGTAGCATTAAAAATTTGGATTCTTCTTATAAAAAATTATCATCGGTAATGTTAAGAGGTCATGCTAAATCTAATGTGCAATATACTGTAATAAATTCAAAAACACGTAGTGGTGCTTTTGGTCTTAAAGGTTGAATAAGCAGTAAATAACTACTAAATAGTGTAATTGTTCTTTTAAATTGTTATTCTTAATTCTCGCGTTGCATTTACTATATAAAAAGAAATGAAGAAATAGTCTGAACCATCTTGTGAAAGATGGAAATAAAGGATAAATAACCTTTATGATAACAAATTTTGAACAGGCTAATTGCGCCAGGAAGTACAAATTGAGTGCGCAGTTTGGCACCTCGATGTCGGCTTAACTTATCCACATGAATGCAGGAATCATGAAGGGTTCGACTGTTCGTCGATTAATAAGTTACACGAGCTGGGTTAAATACGTCGTGAGACAGTATGGTTTCTATCTTCTAGAGGAAATTAGAATAAAATAAGGATAGCCCCCTCGTACGAAAGGAGCTGGGTATATTAACCTATGGTTTACCTGTTGTTTATGTGCCCAATATTAATAAAAGTATAATTAAGTTTATACAGGGATGTTACTTTCACTTAAGTAAATATATAGCATAGGCACGGCAGGAACGCTACGTTAGTTAAAGATAAGTGCTGAATGCATCTAGGCGCGAAACTTACTTTAAGATATTCTTAAATATAGGTAGTTTAACACTACGATTTCCATATTTTATTAAATATGCGATTAATAGGCTTTAGCTGAAAGAATTTAAATGTTTTTAGGCATAAAGTACTAATTTTATAAATAACTGATTATTATTTATATCTTACATTATATTATCTCTTTTGTTTTTGTAAACATATAGAAAAAAATCTATTCTTTTTAGGCAAATAAATAAGCCTGGTTAGCATAAAAGTAATGTAGCTGTTTTGTAACCAGCTGAAGCAAGTGCGATACTTGCACTGGGCTTGGCTTAACTACGTATATATAAGATTTATAATTTTATAGTATTATATATAGCATATAGACCTTACACCGATAATAGGTAATGAGTATAAAACGTTTATACTTTCGGTATTGATGTATTAAATTGTTTAATTCAGTCATAAAGGCCTTATAGTCGAGGGGTTAAGACTTGATACTTTCACTGTCATATTCGAGGGTTCGAGTCCCTCTAAGGTCAATGAATAAAATCAATTTTTATTTAATAATATGCAAATGTTACAATTTTATTTTGTAAATGTAAATGTTATAGTGTATTATACATATATTAGTACATGTATACAAAACTATATGTGGCTTAGATCGGTATTCACATTTAAAGGTTATAGCTTAATTGGTAAAGCAAGCTGCTCATGACGGTTTAGATGAGTGTTCAAGTCACTTTGGCCTTAATATTGTATAGTCCGAGTGCTGGAATTGGTAGACAGGGTAAACTTAAGCTTTACTGATATAATATCGTGAACGTTCAAGTCGTTTTTCGGATAGTATTTAACTAAATAAATAAATCATTATTTGGTATATAATATATAAATATTATTTATAGAGGTTTATATTTTAAACCTTCTATAAAGGGGACATAGTTTAATTGGTAAAACTGCGACTTTGCAAGTCGTTATCTCAGGTTCGATTCCTGATGTCTCCATAATTAAATATAAATTTAGCTCGAGAAGCTCAATTGGTAGAGCGGGATCTTGAAGCGATCTAGGTTGTAAGTTCAACTCTTATCTCGAGCATATTTGCTGTATAGTGTATTTAATTAATAAAGGTAGTGATGGAATTGGTAGACATGAATAGCTTAGGACTATTTGATTTTATTATCTTACCCGTTCAAGTCGGGTTTACCTTATAAGCTGTATACAATATGTCTTTTGGAGTATAATAAAATATACTCTATTTTTTTATACCTATGCTGTAGACTAATAGGCAAGTCATAGGTTTTTGATACTTATTATTGGGTGTTCGAATCACTTCAGCATAATAAAACCTCAAAAGATAAAGGTGGGTATAGTTCAATCGGTAGAACGACTGTATGTGGCACAGTATGTTCCCTGTTCAAGTCAGGGTACTCACCCTTTAAATTAATAAAAGATAAAAATATAAGTCAGCCAGGATAGTTTAATTGGTTAGAACATTAATTTCATGCATTAATAATGAGAATTCAAATTTCTCTCCCGGCTCATGTTAATTCTTTCACTTATTTCATTATTAATGTCGAATGCCGTTTCATTGAGACGAGACAAATCTATTTTATATAGCAGAATAACTATAATAATTTTATTATTATCTAGTTATCTTACTTTAGATAGTTTATATATAACAAACTTAGATACAGGGATAGGTTTATATGGGGGTTTATTTAGTGCTACAAGCATAACTCATACATTTCAGTTATTTATTTTTTTAGTTAGTGCAGCTATATTACAATTAACAAGTTTTTACCCTAGAAAAGTATTTTTTAAAAACTCTTCTAAGTTATTATCTTATAATGCAATTAACTTTAAATCTAAAATATTAAATAAAATGGGAGAACAATTTAAAATAATAGAATACCCTTTAATTATATTGTTTATTATAACAGGGGCTGTTTTTTTAGTTTCAACAAGTGACTTAGTGTCTATTTTTTTAAGCATAGAGTTACAAAGTTATGGATTATATTTATTAAGTACTATTTATAGAAATTCTGAACAAGCAACTAGTGGAGGTCTTACTTATTTTTTATTAGGTGGATTAGCTTCTTGTTTTATTTTATTAGGTTCGGCCCTTTTATATGCTAATTCTGGTACAACTAGTCTTGATGGTATATATGTTATTGCTAGTATAAGCGACTTAGGTAGTGATATTAGCAATAATACTCAATCTTGATATAAACCTGATTATATAAATATGTCTTTACTAATATTATGTGTAGGATTTTTATTTAAAATAAGTGCTGCACCTTTTCATTTTTGATCACCTGATGTTTATGATGCTGTACCTACTATAGTTACTACATTTATTGCTATAATAGCAAAAATATCTATATTTATATTCTTTTTAGAGTTAGTGCACTATACTAGTAATTCATTATTTACAAATAATTTTAGTTGAACTACTAGCTTATTAGTTAGTTCTTTACTATCATTAATAATAGGTTCAGTTTTAGGTTTAACACAATTTAGAATAAAAAGATTATTTGCCTATAGTACTATAAGTCATGTAGGATTTATATTATTAGCTTTAAGTATTAATAGCATAGAGTCAATTCAAGCTTTCATATTTTATTTAATGCAATACTCTTTAAGTAATTTAAATGCCTTCATGTTGTTATTAGCAATAGGATATTCATTGTATTGCTATAGTAATGAGAATAAAAAATATAGTTTTTTATTAGATAAGAATAACTCACCTATACAATTAATTAGTCAAATGAAAGGTTTCTTTTATATAAATCCTATGTTAGCTTTAAGTTTAGCTATTACTTTATTTTCTTTTGCAGGTATACCTCCTCTTATAGGATTTTTTGCAAAACAGATGGTATTAAGTGCAGCTTTAGATAATGGATATGTTTTCTTAACACTTGTTGCAATATTAACAAGTGTGATAAGTGCAGTATATTATTTAAATATTGTAAAAGAGATTTTCTTCGATAAACCTGAATATAAGGTAAACCCATATATTTCAGATGTTGACATGTATGCGACTATAACTAAAAAGAACGGTTTAGTTCAAAAATTAAGCTTTAAATACGATAGCATAATACTATCAAGCCATTTAACTATAACAATAAGTATTTTAACTTTAATAATCTTATTGTTTATTTTTATGCCTCAAGAATCATTAAGTATGTCAAATATATTAGCTTTAATATTATTTAACTCATAATGTCTAGTATAACTTTTTTTTTTGTATTTATACCCTTATTAGCTATCATTTTATTAGCTGTAAATTTAATATTCGCTCCTCATAATCCTTATGATGAAAAGGATAGTGCATTTGAATGTGGTTTTCATTCTTTTTTAGGACAAAATAGAACACAATTTAGTATTTCTTTTTTTATATTTGCCCTTTTGTTTTTATTATTTGACTTAGAAATACTTTTAGTTTATCCTTATGTAGTTAGTGCATATGCTAATGGTGTATATGGTTTAACTATAATGCTTGTATTCTTTTTAGCATTAACCTTAGGTTTTGCATTCGAATTAGGTAAAAATGCCTTAAAAATAGAAAGTAGACAAACTTACACTTTACATAGTAATTACATTAAAATTAATAAAATAGTAGGTAAACCTGCAAAAGTTTAATAATTTTTTTTTTGGTATTAGATATATCGGGGTGGGATATATTTTATCTTTTCTGTCTGCTTTATTTAATTTTGTTTAATATATGTTACTGTCTCTTTTATTAGTAATACCTTTAATAGGAATATTTATAATATCCACTTGCATGTCTTATGATACCTCTGCCTTAAATAATAAACGTATAAAAACAACAGGTTTAATAACATCCATTGTTAATTTATTATGTTCATTCTTAATATTCATACTTTTTGATTTTAGTGTTAATCAATTTCAATTTGTACAAGAGTATCATGAAGTTAGTTCATATGATTTTTATTTAGGTGTTGATGGGTTATCTATATATTTTGTACTATTGACTACTATTATAGTACCTATAGCACTACTTTCTAACTGAAACTCTATAAAAGAAAATATAAAATCTTATGTTATTATTATATTATTATTAGAAAGCTTATTATTAGCTGTATTTTTAGTATTAGATATACTATTGTTTTATGTGTTTTTTGAAAGTATATTACCCCCTTTATTTATATTAATTGGTTTATTTGGATCAAGTAATAAAGTAAGAGCTAGTTTTTATTTATTTTTATATACATTATTTGGGTCATTATTCTTATTATTATCGATACTTACAATGTCATCTATAATGGGGACAACAGATTTTGATGCTTTATATAAAACTAATTTCAATTACTTTACACAATTATTCTTATTTTATGGTATATTTATAGCATTTGCTATTAAAACTCCTACTATCTTTTTAAACACATGGTTATTAAAAGCTCACGTTGAATCACCCTTAGGTGGTAGTATCCTATTAGCAGGTATTGTGTTAAAATTAAGTTTATATGGTATATTTAGACTTATATTACCTTTATTACCTAAAGCTTCTTTAGATTATACATATATAGTATACCTTATAGGGGTAATCACTATAATATATGCTAGTTTTAGTACATTAAGAACAGTAGATATTAAAGAGCTAATCGCATACAGTTCTGTTTCACATGCTGCAGTATATTTAATAGGTGTGTTTAGTAATACAATACAAGGTATAGAAGGAGGTATAGTTTTAGGTTTAGCTCATGGTTTTGTTTCTAGTGCTTTATTTATATGTGTAGGTGGTGTATTATATGATAGATCTGGGACTAGGTTGATACCATTTTATAAAGGTATAGCTCAAATTATGCCTATCTTTTCTATATTATTCTTTATATTATGTTTAGCTAACTGTGGTGTTCCTCTTACTTTAAATTTTGTAGGGGAATTTATGTCTTTATATGGTGTATTTGAGAAATTACCATTATTAGGTGTAATGGCTAGTTCTTCTGTTGTCTTTTCAGCTGCTTACACTATTTTCATGTTTAATAGAATAGCTTTTGGAGGAGCCTTCTTTTTAACTTTGAAAAACCAATATAGTTTAGTAGATTTAAATGTACGTGAATTTTTCATGCTATTTAGCTTAGTTATTCTTACAGTAGTCTTAGGTATATACCCTGCTCCAATTTTAGATGGATTACATTATTCAGTGTCAACATTAATATATAGCACTTTACCATGTTAATGTCTAGATTATAGCTTATATATATTATTATCTTTTCCGTTATTTAATTTAGTAAGAATTCTCTTGCTATGTTTAAAACTTATCAAGAAACAAGTCAATGCAGGGTTTGGTTCCCGCCCCTAAGGTGGTTTCTTAATTATTATTTTTACTTTTTATTCTTTTATTTAATTCTAATCTGTTTTTCCTTTTATATACCAATTACTTTTACTATTAATACTTATACAATATTATATTATGGATACAAGCAAAAAAATAATAAGAACAAATGATTTATTATATTAAAAACAGCTTTTTTAATTATTGTGACGCACCTAGTCCTTGAGGTTTATACTTCCAAGATACTGCTACTCCACAAATGGAAGGATTAGTAGAATTACATGATAATATTATGTTTTATTTAGTTATAGTATTATTCGCTGTAGGGTGAATAATGTTGTCTGTAATTAGAACGTATGCTCATGAAAAGTCTCCTATATCACACAAATACCTAAATCATGGTACATTAATAGAATTAATATGAACTATTACTCCTGCTTTAATATTGATACTTATAGCTTTCCCTTCTTTTAAATTATTATATTTAATGGATGAAGTAAGTGATCCAGCTATGTCAGTATTAGCAGAAGGTCACCAATGATACTGAAGTTATCAGTATCCTGATTTTTTAACAGATGACGGGGACTTTATAGAATTCGATTCATATTTAGTACCAGAATCTGACTTAGCTGAAGGAGGTTTAAGAATGTTAGAAGTTGATAACAGAGTTATACTTCCAGAATTAACACACGTTAGATTTATTGTTACAGCTGCTGATGTTATACATTCTTTTGCTTGCCCGGCTTTAGGTATTAAATGTGATGCATACCCAGGTAGATTAAATCAAGTATCTGTTCTTATAAACAGAGAAGGTACATTCTACGGACAATGTTCAGAAATATGTGGTATTTTACATAGTTCTATGCCTATAGTTATAGAATCAGTTAGCATAGAAAAGTTTTTATCATGATTAGAAGAACAATAATATATTAATTTTTATTAATAATATTTAATATCTTTTGTTAATTAAATATTAGTAATAGATAAATGTTAATAAAGGTTAGTTTATTGTATTACATGGTTATGGATTGACAAATAATACACATATTATTTATATAGTATGTGTATAAAAAGAATTAACTTAAGGGTAAAGTATTATTAAAACAATAACATAAGTGTTCAATTCACTTATTCTTTTATATTTTTATTTAGATCGATCTTAGTGTAATAATAATATTAATGGTCTTTTATAGTGCCTTTTAATTATCATTACACAATTCAAATCCTATAGGTATTAATACAATAAGCGGCTATAAGTTAATGGTAAACCCGACGTCTTCCAAACGTTTTATGTCGATTCGAATTCGGCTAGCCGCAATTAAGCCAGTAATTATACTGACTATAATCTGTTTTTAAATAATATACCTCCCTATTTCTTATGATAAAATGTATCAATTAAAAGAATAGAGTCTTAGATTTCTAATCTGTCTGGTTTACGATCGATTACTTCCCAATTTACTTCTTATAATGAAAGTATAATTAATCAGATTATTGTTACTAAAAACAACAATAGTATATTAAAATCTAGCATTTCACTTTGAACAGAGAGATGATTTTTATCATCTAATGCTAAAGATATTGGAACATTATATTTAATATTTGCTTTATTCTCAGGATTATTAGGTACAGCTTTTTCAGTCTTAATCAGATTAGAATTAAGTGGACCTGGTGTTCAATATATAGCAGATAATCAATTATATAACAGTATAATAACAGCTCACGCGATATTAATGATTTTTTTTATGGTTATGCCTGCTATGATTGGAGGATTTGGTAACTTTTTATTACCTCTTTTAGTAGGGGGTCCTGATATGGCATTCCCTAGATTAAATAATATAAGTTTCTGATTATTACCACCTAGTTTAATATTATTCCTTTTTGCTAGTGGTATAGAAAACGGAGCAGGTACAGGTTGAACATTATATCCACCTTTAAGTGGTATACAAAGTCACAGTGGACCTAGTGTTGATTTAGCTATATTTGCTTTACACTTATCAGGTATAAGTAGTTTATTAGGTGCAATTAACTTTATAACTACTATATTAAATATGAGAAGTCCAGGTATAAGACTACATAAATTAGCCTTATTTGGATGAGCTGTAGTTGTTACAGCTGTATTATTATTATTATCATTACCAGTTCTTGCCGGTGCAATTACAATGGTTTTAACTGATAGAAATTTTAATACATCATTTTTTGAAGCTGCTGGTGGTGGTGATCCTATATTATACCAACATCTTTTCTGATTCTTCGGTCATCCTGAAGTTTATATTTTAATTATACCTGGTTTTGGTGTAGTTAGTACTACTATATCTGCTAGCTCTAACAAGAGTGTATTTGGATATTTAGGTATGGTATATGCGATGATGTCTATTGGAGTTTTAGGATTTGTTGTTTGAAGTCATCATATGTATACTGTTGGATTAGATGTTGATACTAGAGCTTACTTTACAGCTGCTACATTAATTATTGCTGTTCCAACTGGTATTAAAATATTCAGTTGATTAGCTACATGTTATGGAGGATCTTTACAATTAACACCTTCAATGTTATTTGCTTTAGGTTTTGTATTTATGTTCACAATTGGTGGATTAAGTGGAGTTGTTTTAGCTAATGCTTCTCTTGATATCGCTTTCCATGACACTTACTATGTTGTAGCTCATTTCCATTATGTTTTAAGTATGGGTGCTGTATTTGCATTATTTAGTGCTTGATATTTCTGAATACCTAAAATATTAGGATTAGATTATAGCCAATTTTTAGGTAAAGTACACTTCTGAATTATGTTTATTGGTGTTAATGTAACATTCTTCCCTCAACATTTCTTAGGTTTACAAGGTATGCCTAGAAGAATTGGAGATTACCCTGATGCTTTCGCAGGTTGAAATTTAATAAGTAGTTTTGGGTCAATAATAAGTGTAGTCGCTACTTGACTTTTCTTATATATTGTATATGTACAATTAGTTGAAGGTAAAGCTACAAGTAGATATCCTTGATTAACACCTCAATTTTACAGTGATTCTTTACAAACATTATTAAATAGAAGCTATAATAGTTTAGAATGAGCATTAACTAGTCCACCTAAACCTCATGCATTTGTATCTTTACCTTTACAAAGTTCTTTTTAACTTATAATCGTAACTTTCTATGTAGATGTGTATTTAAGTACATCTAAATTCATTAGTCAATTAACTAATGAAACTACCAAATTTAAAACATTGAATGGATCATATAAACATTAAAAATCTTTAATGTTAAAATGCATCAATGTTTTCCACCGCAAACCTTTTACAACAAGTTCTGATGTGAGTAAGTTTTTTACTTATCTTTATATCTATCAAATTTCAAAAAGTATTCAATGGAAGACGAATTATATACAATAGTTACAGAAATAAACAGATTACTTCCTCAACTGGAGGTTTTCATTACTCAGTTTAAAGCAATTGTTTTAGATAGTGGTGTTAACGTCGTCTCAGATGCTCAAGGTAATATGTCAATTGACGTACCTTCCAGTATGACAGATTCAGACGCTAATAAAATTAGTGCTAGAGTAGGAGTCATAGACAGATTAATAACTCATAATGGGGCTTCTATAAATGAATTATTTAATAAGGGTTTAAATATAGAAAATTCTTTAAAAATTAAAGATCCTTCATACAGTAGTCAATTAACCAATGAAATTGCCAAATTTAAAGCATTGAATGGATCATATAAACATTAAAAATCTTTAATGTTAAAATGCATCAATGTTTTCCACCGTAAACCTTTTACAACAAGTTCTGATGTGAGTAAGTTTTTACTTATCTTTATATCTATCTAATTCCATAAATATCATGCCACAGTTAGTTCCTTTTTATTTTATTAATCAAGTAACTTTTGCATTTGTTATATTAGTAACAATGATATATGTATTTTCTAAATACATCTTACCAAGATTTGTTCGTCTATTTTTAAGCCGTGTTTTTATAAGTAAATTATAAGATAATCTTATAATATAAAGGTTAACATAAGCAATTGCTTATGTTAAACCCTGAATTAATAGTTTATTATATTATATTAGTATAATAATAGCCTAACCTTTGTTTATCCTTAACTATATTAGTTATAATAAACAAAAAACAATAATTTAAAAATAAATAATATATAATGAATTTAACCTTAGTACTCTTTTTAATCGGGATTTTAGGTTTCGTTTTAAATAGAAAAAATATAATTTTAATGCTTATTTCTATAGAGATAATGCTTCTATCTATTACATTTTTAATATTGGTAAGTTCACTTAGCTTTGATGATATATTAGGCCAAACTTATGCTATATATATAATAGCAATTGCGGGTGCAGAATCTGCGATAGGTTTAGGTATACTAGTAGCTTTTTACAGATTAAGAGGAAGTATAGCTATAGAGTATAAATAATGTATTTAGCAATAATAACTTTACCTTTATTAGGGTCAATAGTTGCGGGGCTTTTTGGTCGAAAAGTTGGAGTTAGTGGGGCGCAGTTAATAACATCTTTATGTGTAATTTTAACAACATTATTAGCAACAGTTGCCTTTTTTGAAGTAGGATTAAATAACATACCTGTATCTATAAATCTTTTCAGGTGAATAGATAGTGAATCACTAAATGTGTTATGAGGTTTTCAGTTTGATAGTTTAACTGTTTCTATGTTAATACCTGTTTTAATTGTTTCTTCTTTAGTGCACGTATACTCTATAGGGTACATGAGTCATGACCCACATAATCAAAGATTTTTTAGTTATCTTAGTTTATTCACATTTATGATGGTAGTACTAGTTACAGCTAATAACTTTTTATTAATGTTTGTAGGGTGAGAGGGTGTAGGTATTTGCTCATACCTGTTAGTTAGTTTCTGATTTACTAGAATAGCAGCAAATCAAAGCTCTATCTCTGCTTTATTAACTAATAGAGTTGGGGATTGCTTTTTTATGATAGGTATGTTTGCTATATTATGATCTTTTGGTAATATAGATTATAGCACTGTTTTCTCATTAGCTCCTTTTGTTAATGAAAATATTGTTACAATTATAGGAGTATGTTTATTAATAGGAGCTATGGCTAAAAGTTCTCAAATTGGATTACATGTGTGATTACCTATGGCTATGGAAGGTCCTACACCTGTAAGTGCTTTAATACACGCTGCTACAATGGTTACAGCTGGTGTATATTTACTTATGCGTACTAGTCCTTTAATAGAGTATAGTTCAACTGTTTTAATTTTATGTTTATGATTAGGTGCTATAACTACTGTTTTTAGTAGTCTTATTGGTCTATTCCAACAAGATATTAAAAAAGTTATTGCATACAGTACTATGAGTCAATTAGGTATGATGGTTATTGCAGTAGGTTTATCTTCATACAATCTTGCTTTATTCCATTTAGTTAATCATGCTTTTTATAAAGCATTGTTATTTTTAGGTGCGGGAGCTGTTATACATGCTGTATCTGATAACCAGGATTTTAGAAAATATGGAGGATTAAGAGCATTCTTGCCTTTAACTTATTCTGTTATGCTAATAGCTAGTCTTAGTTTAGTTGCATTCCCTTTTATGACAGGGTTTTATAGTAAAGATTTTATTTTAGAATCAGCATATGGGCAATTCTATTTTAGTAGTACAGTTGTTTACTTTATTGCTACTATAGGGGCAATGTTTACTACTTTATACTCAGTTAAAGTTTTATATTTAACTTTCTTAACAAACCCTAATGGTCCTTTAACTAGTTATAAACATGCTCATGAAGGAGATATTTTTATGAGTCTACCTTTAATTATCTTAGCTATATTCTCTATATTCTTTGGTTATATAGCTAAAGATCTTTTTATAGGTTTAGGTTCAGGATTTTTTATGGATAATAGTTTATTTATACATCCTATGCATGAAACTATGTTAGACACAGAATTTGCTGTACCTGTTTTATTTAAATTATTACCTTTAATATGTACTATTTCACTTAGTTTTTTAGCTATTCTTTTATCCGAGTTTTTACCTTTAAGTTTGATTAATTTTAAATTAACTAGATTAGGTTATAATATTTTTAGTTTCTTTAACCAACGGTTTTTAATTGAACTTCTGTATAATAAATACATAACAGGGTTAGTTTTAAAATTAGGAGGTCAAACTACAAAAGTTTTAGATAGAGGTAGTGTAGAACTATTGGGACCTTATGGTTTAGAAAAAGGGTTAGTAAATTTAAGTAGAAATATATCTAGTTTAGATACGGGTGTTATTACAAGTTATGCTTTATACATATTAATAGGATTTATCTTTTATATATTAATTCCTTATTTATCTATGTTTGATTCTAGTTTACTTATATTAATTCTCTTGCCTTTATTTAGTACAATTAAAAGTTAATATTTATCTTAATACTTACATTTAATTTAAATTTAAGTATTTACCCTTAAGTATTATTAGAAAAAGTTTTTATAATTCTATTTTCTTAATAAAACTAATGCGGAGTGGTGTAATAATAACATAGCTGATTACCAATCAGCAGTTAAAAGTGTAAATCTTTTTTTCGCTCTCTTATTATAGTAGTTAATCTTAACTATAGTTATAATAATTACCATATTATGTGTGGTGTTAATCAAGATGAAATATACCTACCCCTATGTTTTATCTTTAAATATATATTTATTAAATATATAGTATCCAGACAGTATTAAATACTAATGGACACTATTGTATTATAAATTATACACGTGTTGCAGATGGTTCTGCTTTTAATGTTTATATGTATTAAGGAAGTTCGAATCTTCCACACTTTATATAGTTAAAATATTGTATAGAAGTTTTATTGTTTCACATTTAAATTAATTTAATTAAAATTTACATCCTTAAATATTATATTGTTTAAATTAAACCATTAGAGAATTAAAGTCGCGTAAAGCGGCACTTACCTAGATTATTTACTTTTATTCCAGTTAAAGGACTAATGTAGGAAGTAATATATATTTCTAAAAAATAAGTATTTAAAGTTATTTGTATATAAAATGAGAATTTTTAAAAATCATCCTTTATTAAAATTGGTTAATTCATATTTAATAGATTCACCACAACCTAGTAATCTTAGCTATCTGTGAAACTTTGGTTCCCTATTAGCCGTTTGTTTAATAGTGCAAATAGTAACAGGAGTTACATTAGCTATGCACTATAACCCTAGTGTATTAGAAGCTTTCAATTCAGTAGAACATATCATGCGTGATGTTAATAATGGTTGATTAGTACGTTACTTACATAGTAACACAGCTTCAGCTTTCTTTTTTTTAGTGTATTTACACATAGGTAGAGGTTTATATTACGGGTCTTACAGAGCACCTAGAACATTAGTTTGAGTACTTGGTGTTATTATATTTGTGCTAATGATTCTTACAGGATTCTTAGGTTATGTATTACCATACGGTCAAATGTCATTATGAGGTGCGACTGTTATTACAAATCTTATGAGTGCGATCCCTTGAATTGGACAAGATATAGTTGAATTTATTTGAGGTGGTTTTTCTGTTAATAACGCTACTTTAAATAGATTTTTTGCTTTACATTTTATTTTACCTTTTGTTTTAGCTGCTTTAGCTCTAATGCACTTAATTGCTCTTCACGACAGTGTTGGATCTGGTAATCCTTTAGGTGTTTCAGCTAATTTTGATAGATTAGCTTTTGCTCCTTATTTTTTATTTAAAGATTTAATAACTATATTTATCTTTATATTTGTATTAAGTGTATTTGTATTCTTTATGCCTAATGTTTTAGGTGATAGTGATAACTATGTTGTTGCAAATCCTATGCAAACTCCTCCTGCTATAGTTCCTGAATGATACTTATTACCTTTCTATGCTATATTAAGATCTATACCTAATAAATTATTAGGTGTTATTGCTATGTTTGGTGCTATTATGATATTATTAGCTATGCCTTATACAGATTTAAGTAGATCTAGAGGTATACAATTCAGACCTTTAAGTAAAATAGCTTTTTATATATTTATAGCTAATTTTTTATTATTATTAGTATTAGGTGCTAAACATGTCGAATCTCCATTTATTGAATTTGGACAAATAAGTACTGTTATTTATTTTGCTCACTTTTTAATTATAGTACCTCTAGTTAGTTTATTAGAAAATACTTTAGTTGAATTAAGTATAACAAAATCACATAAAGGTTAGTAATATACTGAAATTTAAACAATATGTGTGTATACTTATTTATATCAATAAATAGTTATATGTTTATATAAGTTATATAAAAGATTAATACTTATGTATTAAAGGTTACACTAGTATTAGTACTATATTATTTCAAAGATTGTTATATTATGGGATTAAAGTTTAGTCTTAATGATATATAGGTATGTAGATATCTTTTTATACGTTTTATACGTAGAGATATGTTGCAAATGGTTTTGCGTTTGGATTGCAGATCTAAAATAAGGGGTTCGATTCTTCCATATCTCTTTAATTAATAGCTAATTAAAATAAACAGTGTAAAACATAATAAGTGGCAAGATTGATAAAGAGATCTAGTCACTAGAGATTAATATTTTTATAAACTATTTTTGGTTATACATTCTTTAAAGTTAGTATTTTATTTGCTTTAATGGCATCCTTATTAATATAAGGTTTATAGTCATAATGTCTACATACATATGAATATCTTAATTATCTTAAGTTTTACTATAAATAGTTATTTGTATTGTATTGGTATATTTGTTCTGGTAATATAAAATGAATAAGTTAAATTTAAGCCAAATATAGCCTTAAATTTAATTTATTTTAGTTTTTACTTTCTAATATATCTAAATAAATTTTATTACATTATATTGTATTAGGTATAAATATGAATTAATAGTAATAAAAGTTTTAGTAAAAATAAAAAAATGATATACTTACCCACTTTAATATCTATAGTAGAAGTACTATTAGTAACTGTCCCTGTGTTGTTAACTGTAGCTTATCTAACAGTAGCCGAAAGAAAAACATTAGCTAGTATGCAAAGAAGATTAGGACCCAATACAGTGGGTTATTATGGTTTATTACAAGCATTTGCGGATGCTTTAAAACTACTATTAAAAGAATATGTATCGCCCACACAAGCTAATCTTGTGTTATTTTTCCTTGGTCCTATAATAACTTTAATATTTGCACTATTAGGTTTTGCTGTAGTACCTTATGGACCTGGTTTAGCTATAAGTGATCTTAATTTAGGTATATTATATATGTTAGCTGTTTCATCTTTAGCTACATATGGTATATTATTAGCAGGATGGAGTGCAAATAGTAAATATGCCTTTTTAGGTTCACTTAGAAGTACAGCCCAATTAATAAGTTATGAACTTATATTAAGTTCAGCTATTCTTCTAGTAATTATGTTATCAGGTAGTTTAAATCTTACAGTTAATGTAGAAGCTCAAAGAGCCATTTGATATGTAATACCCTTATTTCCTATTTTTATAATCTTCATAATAGGATCTATAGCAGAAACTAATAGACCCCCTTTTGACTTAGCAGAAGCTGAATCTGAACTAGTTAGTGGGTTTATGACAGAGCACGCTGCAGTTATATTTGTATTTTTCTTTTTGGCCGAATACTCTAGTATTGTTTTAATTTGTATTTTAACTAGTGTATTATTTTTAGGTGGATATTTATATGATATTTTACCTTTTTCTATTTTTGGTTTATTCCAATTTATAGATTTTGATTACTATATAGAAGAAACTTTACACTATAAAGTCTTAGGTCCTGAATATTATTATAACTCTTTAACTGAAGGACTATACTACGGTCTAAGTTTAGGATTAAAAAGTTGTATGATGACTTTTGTATTCATATGGGCTAGAGCTTCTTTCCCTAGAATACGTTTTGATCAATTAATGACATTTTGTTGAGTAATTTTATTACCTATAGTTATTGCATTTGTCGTGTTAGTTCCTTGTATATTATATAGCTTTGATATAATACCAAGTAATATTTCTTTACTATAATCTTTAACTTTAAGTAAACTCTTATTAGCTCAATGGTAGAGCAGGATACTTCTAATATCTAGATCTAAGTTCGAATCTTAGATAAGAATTAAGGTTTATAATTAGTTTATTTAAACTATGTTAAACTAAAAAAAGAAATTTAATTTCTTATATACTTAAAGGGTCTAATATAAATCCTTTTAAGTATGCGAAAAAAGATAATAATATAAGGAAATGAAAAAATGACACATTCTAACATATTAAGAGAAATTGCTAGTCCCCTTGATCAGTTTGAAATAAGAAATCTTTTAAGTATGGAAGCTCCTATCTTAGGAGATATTAACATATCTATTACAAATATTGGATTATATTTATTAATATCTACTTTTGTAATTATAAGTGGTAGTGTTTTAGCTACTAATTATAACAAAATAATAAGTAATAGCTGATCAATAAGTCAAGAATCACTATATGCAACAATACATAGTATTGTGACAAATCAAATAAACTCTGTAAAAGGTCAATTATATTTCCCTTTTATATATGCCTTATTTGTATTTATTTTAATAAATAATTTAATAGGTTTAGTTCCATATAGCTTTGCATCAACTAGCCATTTTGTATTAACTTTTGGGCTTAGTTTTACTATTGTTTTAGGTGCAACTATATTAGGATTCCAAAAACACGGGTTAGAGTTCTTTTCTTTATTAGTACCAGCTGGTTGTCCTTTAGGGTTATTACCTTTATTAGTTTTAATTGAATTTATTTCTTATTTAGCTAGAGCTGTATCATTAGGGCTTAGATTAGCTGCGAATATATTAAGTGGTCATATGTTATTACATATCTTAGCTGGATTTACTTACAATATCATGACTTCAGGATTTATATTCTTCTTTTTAGGTTTAATGCCTTTAGCGTTTATAATTGCTTTCTGTGGTCTTGAATTAGGTATTGCATTTATACAAGCTCAAGTATTTGTTGTATTAACAAGTAGTTACATTAAAGATGGATTAGATTTACATTAAGTGTATGACATATTATATTAAATTAAAAATTTAATATATAAACCTAAGGAAAATTTTATAATTAATTTTATGATTAGATACTTTATTTGCTTAAAATTTAGAGAGGTATTTGTATGTCTATTTAACTCTAGATATGCTATGCGATAAGATCGATAGGTATATTAATAATAAATCTTATATTAATATAAAATTTTAATATAGATTCGTTAAAGTCCAGTGTTTATTGAACTTATACACATATAAAGTGTTAAAGTAAAAGCTTTTGGTATTATACAGAAAAAATTTTTAATATACAAAATTTTGTATATGAAATACATTTAAGCAAGTCTATCTTGTTTATGTAGTATTATGTTAAATTACAAGCCTACAGTTAAACCTTAGTATAGACTAATAATTAAACAGAAGACAGAAATTGGCTTAACTATATACCTATTGATTATTCGGCTTTTCTTATTTTTATACACATAGTGTACAATAATTATTAAAAAAAATAACAGAGGATTCCTTTGTATAAAAACAAAAAACAATATATATTATGTACTATTATCATATGTATTATATCTAATATCTGGTTCAGATTTTTAAGGTAATAATACTACTGATTCTTATACAGGTTCTATCGATGATAAACCTAAAATATTGCAATGTTAAATACACATTAGTAGTATTAGTATTTAATAAATAATTAAATATTAATACAATTATATATGCTATAATATATTTGAGTTTGATGATGGCTCTGAATGAACGCTGTCCAAATGCTTGACACATGCTAATCGTACGTTTAATATAATATAATAGTGTTCAGGTTAATCCTGTAAAACTATTTATTTAATTAAAAGTGGTGTACAGGTGAGTATATGGTATTTTGGCTACCTTAAAGTAAGGCTAATAAATACCTTATAAATAAAGGAAGTAAATTTCCGCTTTAAGATGACAATAAATACCTCGGATAGGTAGTAGTTAAGGTAATGGCTTAACTAGCTTAAAATTCCGTAATCGAGGCTGAGAGGTCCATCGATCACATTGGGTCTGAAAAAACCCCAATACGTATAGTACAGCAGTGAGGAATATTGGTCAATAGCCTAAGGGCTGAACCAGCAACTTGGAAGAACGTAAAGCTTCGGCTTGTGAAACCTAAAAATAAAGGTGAGCATCGACTATGTCGAATAAAGTTCTAGATATAATATTGATTATGACAATTTTTTATCTATTTGTCTTGACCAAAATACGTGCCAGCAGTCGCGGTAATACGTAAAAGACAAGTGTTATTCATCTTTAATAGGTTTAAAGGGTACCTAGACGGTATTATTAGCCCAAAAAAGGGTACAATTATACTAGAGTTTTATAGGAGAAGGAAGTATTTATGGAGGAGAGTTTATATTTCATTATACCTTAAAGACTGGTAAAGGCGAAAGCAACCTTCTATCTAATAACTGACGTTGAGGTACGAAGGCCTGGGTAGCAAACAGGATTAGATACCCTAGTAGTCCAGGCAGAGAATTATGAATGCCATATGCTAGATTAATTTAGCATATAAATGAAAGTGTAAGCATTTCACCTTAAGAGTAATGCGGCAACGCAGAAACTGAAATCATTAGGCCGTTTCTGAAATCAGTAGTGAAGTATGTTATTTAATTCGATATTCCACGAAAAACCTTACCACAATTTGCATATTATTTTTATCTTAATTGCATAAAAATATTACAAGCGTTGCACGGCTGTCTTCAGTTAATGTCGTGAGATTTTGGTTTGTTCCATAAAATTAACGTAAACCCTTGCTTTATTTATAAATAGTCTTTTATAAAGCAGTTCGCCATTATATTGGTTGATATATGGGACCAAGACAAGTCATCATGACCTTAATATTGTGGGCTATAGACGTGCCACATAGTCCTATACAAAGAGATGCAAAAATGTGAATTTAAGCTAATCTCAAAAGTAGGATATAATACGAATTGTAGTCTGTAACTCGACTACATGAAGAAGGAATTACTAGTAATCGTGAATCACCATGTCACGGTGAATTTTATCTCGGATAGGCACTTACTACTCGTCGCGCGCTGAAAGAAGTATGTGCAATAAGTTTGGTTAACTATTTATTTTTAATTAAGATAATACGTTCTTTATATTTATTTAGTTAATTTTCGTATGTGTGACTTCGATTGGTGTTAAGTCGAAATACGGTTCGTGTAGTGGAAATTGCACGGGGCTAATTAAAGTAAACAATAAACTGTATGTAATATTTAAGATATTATATACTAAAGGAAGGTTCCGTTTGTTGGTATGACGGGTTGAGCTGTAAACTCAATAGCCTTTTGCTGTCGAAGGTTCAATTCCTTTTCTTCCTAAATAGTTTATTAATCCAAACAACCCTAATGCGGGTTGATGTAATAGTAACATAACTGACTCATGATCAGTATATATTGGTGCAAATCCTTTGCCCGCACTTTATTCTATATCTATTGTATGTAGAGCCTTTATAGCTCAATGGTAGAGCATAATACTGTTAATATTGTGGTTAGATGTTCGATTCATCTTAAGGGCTAATTAATAAATATATATTAATGCGTGTTAGCTTAATTGGTAGAGCTTTGTGCTACGGACACAAGGACACAAGTTCGAATCTTGTACACGCTTTCATCCTAGCATCTACTCACGTACTTATAAGTACTTATGTTATAAATATCTAATTATCTAAGAATAACTTAGTCAAAAGTATAGGAGATTATAAACTATAAATATAAAATATGTATTCATCACTCTTTGTTTTTCAAGAAACTTTTACAAATGGGTACCAATCTGGTGTATTAGATTTGTTATCTTTGATTTGTATTTTTTGCGGTATATTGGTTATTATAAGTAAGAACCCTGTAGTTTCTGTTCTATTTTTAATCGGATTGTTTTTAAGTATATCTTGTTACCTTATAGTATTAGGTCTTAATTTTATAGGTTTATCGTACCTACTGGTATATGTAGGGGCTGTGTCTATATTATTCCTTTTTATACTTATGTTAATAAATGTTAGAATAAGTGAATTATCTAATGAAACAAGTAATAGCTTACCTCTTCTTATATTCGGTTTAGGAATTGGTCTTAGTTTCCCTGCTGATATTTTATCTCCGTTAAGTGGGAGTCTAGATGAAACAAGTGTTAATGAGAATATAGGTAATAAACTAATTAATGTAGATAATATTACACCAAAGGATATTGACCTAAGCTATGTTACAAGCAAAACATGGGACGGTACTTTATCTGAAACTAGTCACATAACTACTATAGGAAATATTTTATATTCTAGTCATAGTATATGATTAATATTAACCTCAATAATATTGTTATTAGCTATGGTAGGTGCTATAGTTATAACTATAAAACAAAAAAACTAATTTAACACTAAATGAATTCTTGTATTGTATTGGTATAAATATGAATTAATAGTAATAAAAGTTTTAGTAAAATTAAAAAAAAAAATGTTAATAGAATTTATACGAATTTTGGTATAAAATTTTTCATCTGGTGATCTAGAATTTTTAGTTGAAAGAAGAAATAGTGGTATCTAAAGTTATTAGAGACAATAAGAAGTTAATATATATATATATATATATTAACATAGAGGGATTAGCTCAACTGGTAGAGCAACCGTTTTACACACGGTAGGTTAAATGTTCGAATCACTTATCCCTTAAATAGATTAGTATCTAAATTATTATTTAGTCGTCCTCTTTAAAACAGATACATACAGGTATATTTTTTAGGTGTTGGTTCTTCTAAGTATGTATATTGTCAATATTTAAAATTACATATATAAATAAATAATCATAAATAAAAATGTATCTGGTTATTACACAAACGGTGAAAAAGGAAAATTAAGTATATTCCAGATAAATAAAATAAAAAAAGATGACAAACCTTAATAGAAGTCAGTTTCAAGCACATCCATTTCATTTAGTTTCTCCTTCACCTTGACCTATTTACACATGTATTGCCTTATTTAATCTAACAACTAGCGGTGTTTTAACTATGCATGGATTCAGTAACGCAGGATTATATTTAGCTTTAGCATTTATAGCAGTTGTTTCTTCTATGTCTTTTTGATGACGTGATGTAATAAGTGAAGGTACATATTTAGGTAATCATACATTAGCAGTACAAAAAGGGTTAAACATGGGTGTTGCTCTATTTATTGTTTCTGAAGCATTATTTTTCTTAGCTATCTTTTGAGCTTTCTTCCATAGTGCTTTATCACCTACTGTAGAATTAGGTGCTCAATGACCACCTATGGGTATAGAAGCTATAAATCCATTTGAGTTACCTTTACTTAATACTGTTATATTATTATCTAGTGGTGTAACAGTTACATATGCTCATCATTCTTTAATACAAGGAAACAGAAGTGGAACTTTATATGGTATAGTAGCTACAGTCTTATTAGCCTTAGTTTTCACAGGTTTCCAAGGTGTAGAGTACACAGTTTCTTCATTTACTATAAGTGATGGAGCGTACGGATCATGTTTTTATTTTGGGACAGGTTTCCATGGAATACACGTTATGATAGGGACAGCATTTATAGCTGTAGGTTTATGACGTGTATTAGCTTACCATACTACAGATAACCATCATTTAGGATTAGAGTCAAGTATACTGTACTGACATTTTGTTGATGTAGTATGACTTTTCTTATTTGTATCTATATACTATTGAGGATCATAATAGTTATATAAAACTATTAGTACACTAAAAACTAATACAGAAAAAATATTTTATATATTTTTAATGTTTA